AGTCGAAAAAGGCTTTGTTCTTTGTAAGATCTATCTCGTGTCTGCAAGAACTCCGAATCATTCTCTTGAAGCTCACCCTCTTCATTATAATACTCTTCCTTATCCGCTCCAGGATACTCTCCACCACCCTCTTGAAGCTCAGACTGTTGATCATACGCTTCATCACCCCCTTTATCAACCTCTTCATCATCCTCGTGAAGCTCATACTGTTCATCATAATACTCTTCCTTATCCTCTTCATCCTCTACAGGATACTCTCCATCACCCTCTCCAGCATACGCTCCATCAGACCCATAGAAGGGAAATCCCAATTCATTGGGAATGTCGATACAATCCAATAGAAAGTCCAAAGGGCTCCATATTCTAGGAGCCCAAACTATGTTAGTGACGAACTCCTGTTCCGGGTCGAGGACTCCTTCACAGTCTTCCAACCCCAATTCGGATCCCTGATAGAGATATCCCGCATCAAGGATAGAAAAATATCCATTTTGCATCATATCTAAGGGATTCCTTGGTTCGGGCCGAAGAAGCGATGTCACTCGATCATTATCAAACTGACTGCAATCCTTTTCTGTCCGTGAGTCTCCCACCAGAGCGGCTTCTACTTCTAATAGGCCATGAACTAGCTCAGAATCATCCTCAGCGGGTCTATAAGAAGTGATCCCAGTTTCGGGTCCGGGTAGAGACCAAAGAGTTTGAGCGACCGATCCAGCAGAACAACTCAAAAGATAAAGAAGTATCGTTAATTTCTTCGTGCTCGTTCCAAGTTCGAAGTACCATTTGTACAAATAAGAATGCCCTTTGTCCCATGAGTTCTTCTTGATATAGATAGTTATAGGATCTATGAGGCAATTACTTAGAAGTACATTTTGTGCTACAGCCCTTCCTATCTGATAGCAAAGGATCCCCCGATCCTGAGACGATCTTACCTGGGATTGCAAATCCCAAGTTTGTCTATGAAGAGCAGATAGAATTGTATTAGTGTCTATAATTGATTTCTTCTGTGTAATACTAATCGATAGGGCCTCGTTGGTAAATGCTGCAAGATCTCGTGCACTGGAACCCATGGTTATGTACCCCAATCTATTAGTATGAAACATTTGATTTTCCAAGCGAAATCCCCTAGTATATGAAAGAGCGAGAAAGTGCTTTCGTTGGTGTGGAATAGGAAGCCTTCGTATCTTAATGCACGTATTTAATTTATTCGGACCTATTAGAGTGGGATCCACCTTTTGGGGAATATGAGTCGAAGCAATAACAAGAAGATTTTTAGTGGAACATCTTTCACAACCCCCGGAGAGATGGTTCACTAATAGACCGAGGGATAAGCAATCCGACTCCCACCAACGCATATTATGAATGTTTGGCATCCATATTATGCAAGGAGACATTGCTTTTGCTAATTCGAATTGAAGGTTGATATAAGATTGGTGGTCTATTTCCCCCAACAACGGATCCATAGCTATCATATCCCACCCAGTTAACCCTTCCAGCCTATAAGTCATACGCCTATCAATCTCCCTCTCATCAATCTCCCTATCATCAATCTGACTCTCATCAATCTGACTCTTATCAATCTTCCTCCCATCACGATTCAGCTCCTCCGAACGAGTCTCAAGATCAATATCCCCAATCAAACTATCACCAATACCATTTCCCACACGACCAAGACTACGAAGAATGTTAAGAATGCTAGCCACAAGGCTCTTAACAATAGGCAAAAACTCAAGCTCCGCCTCCTCACCAAAACCAAGAGGCTTAGAAGGAGGAGGACCATACTCAAAAGAACTATTAGCATCCTTATAAATATTAAAATTAAAATCATCCTCCTCATCTTCAACAGAATCAAAATTATCTACAGGCTCGCGGAACCTGTCCGTAGATACCGTAATGAAAGGAACATAAGAGTTTGTCGCTAGGTATTTGACCAAATAGGATCGTCCAGTTCCTCTAGAACCTATCACTAAAATACCACTAGCGGGGGGTAAGGCTAAGCGGAGCGAAAAGGGTTTTCCAGGAGATGGGAAATCAAAACTATTAGCCCCACACGGGGTTTGTGAATAAGTGATTGTCTGATAATGAGCAAGGAATATCCGTCTTTCCGCTAAACAGGATGTATTGCACTCATAATTCATTAGAGACTTTTTATGAATGTCAACTAAGTCCCGTAAGTAATTTGCTCCCGGTTGTTCAATCGTTTGATAACCAGAGTCATTCTTTGAGAAATGATCACTATGAGTCAGACTCCATAGAATTTGATCAATCTCAATCCTTTTGTCTGTCGTTAAGGTGCAGAACTGAACCAAGAATTCTCTTTCTTCATCATCAATCCACTCACTTCTTGCGACCCAGGATTCTACTTGATCATCAGCCCAACCCCCGTTCATAACCCCATCCCTGTCCACACCTCCATCCCTGTCCACAACCCTATCCCTGTCCACAACCCTATCCCTGTCCACAACCCTATCCCTGTCCACAACCCCATCCCCGCCCACAACCC